ACAGACGTATGATCATTACCCTTCAACCGGGTTATTCTATTCCACTTCTAGATAGAGAAAAGAACTAAAGGAGAATACTTAATAATACGGCGAAACATTTATACAAAACACCTATCCCGAGCACACGCAAGGGAACCGTAGACAGGCAAGTGAAATCCAATCCACGAAATAAATTGATCCATGGACGGCACCGTTGTGGTAAAGGTCGTAATGCCAGAGGAATCATTACCGCAAGGCATAGAGGGGGAGGTCATAAGCGCCTATACCGTAAAATCGATTTTCGACGGAATCAAAAAGACATATCTGGTAGAATCGTAACCATAGAATACGACCCTAATCGAAATGCATACATTTGTCTCATACACTATGGGGATGGTGAGAAGAGATATATTTTACATCCCAGAGGGGCTATAATTGGAGATACTATTGTTTCTGGTACAAAAGTTCCTATATCAATGGGAAATGCCCTACCTTTGAGTGCGGTTTGAACTATTGATTTACGTAATTGGAAGTAACCAATTAGGTTTACGACGAAACCTAGAAATCGATCACTGATCCAATTTGACTACCTCTACGGGATAGACCTCAACAGAAAACTGTTGAGTAACGGCAGCAAGTGATTGAGTTCAGTAGTTCCTCATAGAAAATTATTGACTCTAGAGATATGGTAATATGGAGAAGACAAAATTGTTTGAAGCACGCACAGAACCGGAAGCGCCCCTTGTTTCAAAGAGAGGAGGACGGGTTATTCACATTTAATTTGATGGTCAGAGGCGAATTGAAAGCTAAGCAGTGGTAATTAAGACCCCCGGGTGAAAATAGGGATGTCTCCTACGTTACCCATAATATGTGGAAGTATCGACGTAATTTCATAGAGTCATTCGATCTGAATGCTACATGAAGAACATAAGCCAGATGACGGAACGCGGAGACCTAGGATGTAGAAGATCATAACATGAGCGATTCGGCAGATTTGGATTCCTTTTCTATATATCCACTCATGTGGTACTTCATCATACGATTCATATAAGATCCATCTGTCTAGAGATCGTCATATACATCTAGAAAGCCGTATGCTTTGGAAGAAGCTTGTACAGTTTGGGAAGGGGTTTTTTGAGAAAAAAGAAGAATCTACTTCAACCGATATGCCCTTAGGCACGGCCATACATAACATAGAAATCACACGTGGAAGGGGTGGGCAATTAGCTAGAGCAGCAGGTGCTGTAGCGAAACTGATTGCAAAAGAGGGTAAATTGGCCACTTTAAGATTACCATCTGGGGAGGTCCGTTTGGTATCCCAAAACTGCTTAGCAACAGTCGGACAAGTGGGTAATGTTGGGGTGAACCAAAAAAGTTTGGGTAGAGCCGGATCTAAGTGTTGGCTAGGTAAACGCCCCGTAGTAAGAGGGGTAGTTATGAACCCTGTGGACCACCCCCATGGGGGCGGTGAAGGGAAAGCCCCCATTGGTAGAAAAAAACCCACAACCCCTTGGGGTTATCCTGCGCTTGGAAGAAGAACTAGGAAAAGGAAAAAATATAGTGATAGTTTTATTCTTCGTCGCCGTAAGTAAATACGTAACTAGGAATATGGAAAATTGCATTGCAATAATGCGATGGGCGAACGACGGGAATTGAACCCGCGCATGGTGGATTCACAATCCACTGCCTTGATCCACTTGGCTACATCCGCCCCTTATCCAGCTAAAGGATTTTCTCTTTTTTCCACTCATCATTATTCTATTTATTCTGACCTCCATACCTCGATCGAGATAGTGGACATAGGATGCCACTCTTTAAAATGAAAAAAAAAGGAGTAATCAGCTGTGACACGAAAAAAAACGAATCCTTTTGTAGCTCGTCATTTATTGACAAAAATCGAAAAAGTCAATATGAAGGAGGAGAAAGAAACAATAGTAACGTGGTCCCGGGCATCTAGCATTCTACCCGCAATGGTTGGCCATACAATCGCGATTCATAATGGAAAGGAACATATACCTATTTACATAACAAATCCTATGGTAGGTCGCAAATTGGGGGAATTCGTGCCTACTCGGCATTTCACGAGTTATGAAAGTGCAAGAAAGGATACTAAATCTCGTCGTTAACTGAATTCAGAATAGAAAGATTCAGAATAAACAAAATTTATAGGATTCAAATAAAGTAAAGGTAGGCGGGGAATAACCTTATTTATGACAAGTTTCAAATTGGTAAAGTATATCCCTAGGATAAAGAAGAAGAAGAACGGGCTACGGAAACTCGCAAGAAAAGTTCCAACTGATCGTCTACTTAAGTTCGAACGGGTTTTCAAAGCACAAAAACGCATACATATGTCTGTTTTTAAAGCGCAAAGAGTTCTTGATGAGATTCGCTGGCGTTACTACGAGGAAACCGTTATGATACTGAACCTCATGCCTTATCGAGCATCTTATCCCATCTTAAAGTTGGTTTATTCGGCAGCAGCAAATGCTACTCATTATAGGGATTTCGACAAAGCTAATTTATTCATAACAAAAGCCGAAGTGAGTAGGAGTACTATTATGAAAAAATTCAGACCTCGGGCTCGAGGACGTGGTTTTCCTATAAAAAAAACCATGTGTCATATAACAATTGTACTAAATATAGTAAAGAAATCTAAATAACTTTTAGATCAACCTAAGATTTCGATTCCCAGTAAAAAAAAAAATAGAATAGAAAAATATGGGACAAAAAATAAATCCACTCGGTTTCAGACTTGGTACAACCCAAAATCACCATTCCTTTTGGTTCGCACAACCAAAAAATTATTCTGAAGGTCTACAAGAAGATCAAAAAATACGGAATTGTATCAAGAACTATATACAAAAGAATAGGAAAAAAAGTTCAAATAGAAAAATAGAATCAGACTCAAGTTCCGAAGTAATTACACATATAGAAATTCAAAAAGAAATCGATACAATTCACGTTATAATCCATATTGGATTCCCAAATTTATTAAAGAAAAAAGGAGCAATCGAAGAATTAGAGAGAGATATCCAAAAGGAAGTGAATTCTGTAAACCAGAGACTTAATATTGCTATCGAAAAAGTTAAAGAACCTTATAGACAACCTAACATTCTTGCAGAATATATAGCTTTCCAATTAAAAAATAGAGTTTCATTCCGAAAGGCAATGAAAAAAGCCATTGAATTAACTAAAAAAGCAGATATAAAGGGAGTAAAAATCAAAATTGCAGGCCGTCTAGGAGGGAAAGAAATTGCACGTGCCGAATGCATCAAAAAGGGTAGACTTCCCCTCCAAACAATTCGCGCTAAAATTGATTATTGCTGCTATCCAATTCGAACTATCTATGGAGTATTAGGTGTAAAAATTTGGATATTCGTAGAAGAATAACTAACCTTGTCTTCTCATTCTGGCCAGTGATAAAATAAAAAAGACAAGAGCCTTATTTTTATTTTTCCAAAAATCCCAGAAAAAAGAAGAAATTATACCTCTTTCTATAAGATTTAATGAAAATTGATAAATCTTTTAATATAATTGCTATGCTTAGTGTGTGACTCGTTAGTTTTTTCTTTAGGGTCAAAAAAGGAAACTCAAAAAAAAAAACAAAAAAATTGAGCGAACCCTACTAAAAATAGAAAAAAACTTAGTAATTTTAGAAAATTAACTAATAACCAACCTATTGCTTCGTATTGTCGAGATCCTAACAAAGAAACAGTCACTATGTGAATAAATACATCTATCATAAATGAGTAGATCTATCATATAGTTGTAGCAACTGCATTTTTTTCTCTAAAAAAGAAACCGGATTCTAGGTTGTGAAACAAAACTAAAGGGATGTGGATAAAAGGAGGGATGATAGATAGAAGGAAGAAGAATAAGAAAGATATAAGATTCCAATGTGTATGGTCTATGAATTACATCATAAAAGGCAATGTGATAAAGCATCAATATAATAAAATAATAAAAATAAGAGAGAATTAAAAATCGTAATTTTGTGAAACAATAAATAAAAATTTTAAGCAATAATAAAGAGCAGCCCAGGTTAATAAAACTGAGAAAATTAACTCGGAAAGTTTGGAAGCTCCGTTGCAGGATTCAAACCTAACCATTAAAGGAGAAGCTGTGGGAACGACAAAACCTATGACTGCATAGGATTGATTTTATTGAAAAGAATCCTAATACTTCATTGGGTGGGATGGCGGAACAAACCAAAAAAATTGCTTTATTTGATAAGGTTATAAATTAACAAATAAGACAAGAAAGAGTAAATATTCGCCCGCGAAATCTTTATTGGATTAGAATACTTTACTATGATTCAATAAGGGTAAAAATAAGGATATTCCTTATAAAAAAGACAGATTACATTATCTACAAATATAGAATTTGTATATATTCTAGATCTTCTTTCTTGACTATATATTTTTCTATTTTAAGAAATGCAAAATAAAAAAAACCTATTCTATTATATATTGATGTGTATCTATCCGTAATATTTTTGAATATTATGGAATTAGAGAAATTTACACGCTTTCTCATTTCATTCGCGAGGAGCTGGATGAGAAGAAACTCTCATGTCCAGTTTTGCAGTAGAGATGGAACTAAAAAAGAACCATCGACTATAACCCCAAAAGAACTAGATTTCGTAAACAACATAGAGGAAGAATGAAGGGAAAATCCTGCCGAGGCAATCGTATTTGTTTTGGTAGATATGCTCTTCAAGTACTTGAACCCGCTTGGATTACAGCGAGACAGATAGAAGCAGGACGAAGAGCAATGACACGATATGCACGTCGTGGTGGAAAACTATGGGTACGTATATTTCCCGACAAACCGGTTACACTAAGACCCACAGAAACACGTATGGGCTCAGGAAAGGGATCCCCCGAATATTGGGTAGCCGTTGTTAAACCAGGTCGAATACTTTATGAAATGAGCGGAGTATCTGAAACTATAGCTAGAGCAGCTATCTCCATAGCTGCCAGTAAAATGCCCATACGAAGCCAATTTCTTAGATTAGAGATATAGACCCCCCCCAAAAAAAAGGAGTATTGAAGAGAAAAAACCCCAGGTTTTTCTTCTGGAGAGACAATATATCTTTCATTCCTTTGCAGTGAAATAACAAATTGAAATCCAAATAATATGATTCAACCTCAGACCCTTTTAAATGTAGCGGATAACAGTGGAGCTCGAAAATTGATGTGTATTCGAGTCATAGGAGCTGCTGGTAATCAGCGATATGCTCGTATTGGTGATGTTATTGTTGCGGTAATCAAAGACGCAGTGCCCCAAATGCCGCTAGAAAGATCCGAAGTAATTCGAGCTGTAATTGTACGTACATGTAAAGAATTCAAATGTGAAGACGGTATAATAATACGCTATGATGACAATGCAGCAGTTATCATTGATCAAAAAGGAAATCCAAAAGGAACTCGAGTTTTTGGCGCGATTGCCGAAGAATTGAGAGAATTGAATTTTACTAAAATAGTTTCATTAGCTCCTGAAGTATTATAAATACTAGTAGATGAGATATAGATCAAAGAAAAAATTAGTAGATTGTGTTTTACGTATATGCTTTAAAATCCAAAATAAAAAGAAAAAGGAAAACATGTTGATTATCTAAAAATTAGGAGGAACCTAGAATTAGAGTCTTATGGGCAAGGACACTATTGCTGATTTACTAACCTCTATAAGAAACGCAGACATGAGTAAAAAAGGAACTGTTCGAGTAGTATCTACAAATATTACCGAAAACATTGTTAAAATACTTCTACGAGAGGGTTTTATTGAAAGTGTTCGGAAACATCAAGAAAGTAACAGATATTTCTTGGTTTCAACTTTGCGACATCAAAAGAGAAGGACTAGAAAGGGAATATATAGAACTAGAACCTTTTTAAAGCGTATCAGCCGACCTGGCTTACGAATTTATGCTAACTATCAAGGAATTCCTAAGGTTTTGGGCGGAATGGGAATTGCTATTCTTTCTACTTCTCAAGGTATAATGACAGATCGAGAAGCTCGACTAAACAGAATTGGGGGAGAAGTCTTATGTTATATATGGTAATGGCCCCGCCTATAGTACCCGAATTCTATCTCGAACTTCCTATTTTGAAAATGCAAATAGAAAAATAGGAGAAAAAAATATGACAGAAAAAAAAAATAGGAGAGAAAAAAAAAACCCGAGAGAAGCAAAAGTTACTTTCGAAGGTTTAGTTACGGAAGCCCTACCCAACGGAATGTTCCGAGTTCGCTTAGAGAATGATACCATCATCCTGGGCTATATTTCAGGAAAAATCCGATCCAGTTCTATACGAATACTGATGGGGGATAGGGTCAAAATTGAAGTAAGTCGTTATGATTCAAGCAAGGGGCGTATAATTTATAGACTTCCCCATAAGGATTCGAAGCGTACCGAAGACTCGAAGGATACTGAAGATTTGAAGGATATCAAAGATTCAAAGGATTAGGTTTTTCTAGGATAATAAATTCCAAATTTCAAAATTTAAGTGAAGAGGCTTATTTTTTCCCAAAGAGTAGATTCATAGTTTAAGAAAGGAATACCTAAATATGAAAATAAGAGCTTCCGTTCGTAAAATTTGTACAAAATGTCGACTGATTCGTAGGCGTGGGCGAATTAGAGTCATTTGTTCCAATCCGAAGCATAAACAAAGACAGGGGTAATCTTTCGAAAAGGGAGCTTTCCTTTCTAAAAAGTAAAAAAAAGTACCCACAGAAATGTCTAAATTCCGAATCCCTAAATTAAAGTAAAGGATATATTTAACCCTGAAACGGATATCTTTGTATCTTTTTTTCTTTTTGTTATTTCTAACTCATATTTATGAGATAATAAAATATGACAAAAGCTATACCAAAAATAGGTTCACGTAAGAAAGTGCGTATTGGTTTGCGTAGGAATGCCCGTTTTAGTTTACGGAAGAGTGCACGTAGAATAACAAAAGGGGTTATTCATGTTCAAGCCAGTTTCAACAATACCATTATAACTGTTACAGACCCACAAGGACGGGTGGTTTTTTGGTCCTCCGCAGGTACTTGTGGATTCAAAAGCTCAAGAAAAGCATCACCCTATGCCGGTCAAAGAACAGCAGTAGATGCTATTCGTACAGTGGGTTTGCAACGAGCAGAAGTTATGGTAAAAGGGGCTGGTAGCGGAAGAGATGCCGCATTACGAGCCATTGCTAAAAGTGGTGTACGGTTAAGTTGTATACGCGATGTAACACCTATGCCGCATAATGGATGTCGACCTCCTAAAAAAAGACGTCTGTAAAAGAATTAAACCGCTTTCAAGAGAAATAAACGATTCAATGATCAAATAAATACTAATCTATTATGGTTCGAGAGGAGGTAACAGGATCCACCCAAACACTACAGTGGAAGTGTGTTGAATCAAGAGTAGATAGTAAGCGTCTTTATTATGGTCGTTTCATTCTGTCTCCACTTAGAAAAGGTCAAGCGGATACTGTCGGTATTGCCTTGCGAAGAGCTTTACTTGGAGAAATAGAAGGA